AGTTTTTTTTTTTGTTATTATATAGCTTAAAAAATTTAATTAACATTAAATAATTATATTTTTATAATTTTTCTTAGCTAATCAGTTAAAAAAATTAGTAAATATTTATTAAAGATAAAATGGTATAAAAAATTACTAAAATTGTTCTAAAAATGACTAATTTGATCTAAAAAATGGTGACGATTAACATTAGAATTTTAAAAAATAGAAGAAATTTGTAATGATAAAAAATGTTGAAAATTGAACGATCTAAAAAAAAATATTTTTTATTTTTTTAAAAAAATATTTTTTGATAGGAATTTTTTAATTGCTAATTAAATTTTGGTTATTTATATATTAGTATAATAATAATTATATATATATATATTTAATTACATATATATATAACTCCTACCATAAAGTAGGAGTTATATATATATATTAATAAAATATTTATATATAATATATATATACTTATATAAATATATATATATATATATAATAATAAGATCTTAAAAATGCTTGATTTTACTATAAAAATATTTTAAATTAAGCTAATTTTAGATAATATACTAGGACTCTTCAGTTTTTAAGGAAAAAAAAAAAACTGAAGAGTCCTTAACTTTAGTAATATCTTGATTTATTTCTATATCTTGATTTAATTGAATTTAATATTTTATCTTTTTTGAAAATTATATTAATGTTATTTAAATTTTTAAAGCTATAATAACATATTTTATTTTAGTAGTTTGATTTCTTATTTCTTTTAATTACATGTAGGCTATTACGAAAAATTTTTAATAATTAAAATACAGTAATTGGAGTTATTCTTTAATAAATATTAGATCTATAAATTGAATTTAAACTTAACAAACTTTGTGCCAGCAGTTGCGGTTATACAATTAAGTTAATGAAATTTTTAAAATAAGTTAATTATTCATTTGAGAGATTAAAAAATCAAAATTTAAAGGTAAAATTTGATTTTTATTTTTAAATCTTTATTTATAATTAAAAAACTGAAGTATAAATCAGGATTAGATACCCTGTTATTAAAGTGTAAATTTATTGGAGTAGTAGTAGTTAAGATCTTGAAACTCAAAAAATTTGGCGGTATTTTATCTTATTAGAGGAACCTGTTTATTAATTGATATTCCACAACTTTAATTTACTTTTATTAAATTACTTGTATATCGTTGTCATGAATCTATTAAAAAGTGATTTTCAAGATTTTTTATAAAATTTATGTTAGATCAAGGTGCAGTCTGTAAAAGAAAAAAATGGGTTACATTAGTTACTATGAATGAATATTATTATTGGAAAATATTGGAAAAGGGATTTAAAAGTAAAATAAAATTAATAAAGATTTTTCATGAATTTAGATTCTGAAATATGTACACATTGCCCGTCGCTCTTATTTAAAGTAAGATAAGTCGTAACATAGTAGATGTACTGGAAAGTGTGTCTGGAATTAGAGTAAATAGCTAATATAAGTTTGTTAGTTACATTAATAAGATACCAAGAGAGGTTTTACTTTTTATTAAATTTTAAAGAAAGAAGAGTGATGATGAATAATGATTTTGAACTGTAGAGGGGAAGCTACAGTTCAAAATAGTAAAAATTTTATTTATTGTACCTTTTGTATCAGGATTAATTTAATTTTTAGTTTAAGAATTTATTCTCGAAAAAAAAAGATTTAAAGAAATATGATACTGATGTTTAATTATTTGGTGAGATGATTCTTTAGTTTTGAAAAAAATCTAGATTTTTTTTATCTAGTTACTTTTTGTATGATTTAATCAATTTTATTTTAGTAATTTTTTGTAAAAATAAGAGATATTTTTAGGGATAAGCTTAAAAATAAAAAATTAGCTTAGAAAATCAATAATTTTATAGGTTTAAAATTAGCCAATTTTTTAATATTTTAAAATCAATTTAAGTTTTTTAAAAATTTTATAATAGCTTTAAGGGGAAGTAAAGTTATTTTTAATTTAATATGAAAATTGAAATAATAATGATTGAATTAGTAGAACAAAAAATATGATTTAAGAATTCGGCAAAATTAATTTTTGACTGTTTAACAAAAACATTTCTGGGAGGAAAATGTTTTTAGTTTAACCTGCTCAATGCTTTAGTTAATAGCTGCAGTATTTTGACTGTACAAAGGTAGCATAATCATTAGCTTTTTTATTGGAAGCTTGTATGAATGGTTGAACAGAATATTAACTTTTTTAATCGTATTAAATTTTAATTTATAGTTTATGTAAAAATGCATATTTAATTAAAAGGGACGATAAGACCCTATAGAATTTAAAAATATAATTGATTACAAATAATTTTTTGTTGGGGTGACAATAAATAAACTTTTATTTAAATTTTACTGATGAGTAAATGAATGATCCTAAATATTTAGACAATAAGATGAAATTACCTTAGGGATAACAGCATAATTTTTTTTAGAAGTTCTTATTTATAGAAAAGATTATGACCTCGATGTTGAATTAAAATAATTAATTGGTGTAGAAGCTAATTTTTTTAGTCTGTTCGACTAAATATTTTACATGATTTGAGTTCAGACCGGCGTGAGCCAGGTTGGTTTCTATCTTTTTATGAAAGTGTTGATTTAGTACGAAAGGACCAGTCATATTTATTTTTATTATAAATTTTGAGTAAATTTAATTTAACAATTCTATTTTGACAGAATAATGTGTTAAATTTAGGATTTATTAATGTAAGGTGTTTACAAATAGAAATATTTGTAAACATTATTTCTTATTTAATTATAACTGTTTTTTCTTTAGTAAGAGTAGCATTTTTAACATTAATAGAACGTAAAATTTTAGGGTATGTTCAGTTGCGGAAGGGTCCTAGTAAAGTTGGGATGTTAGGACTTTTTCAACCTTTTTCTGATGCTGTAAAATTGTTTACTAAAGAGTTTTATTTTCCTCTAAAGTCAAATTTTAATTTATACTGAGTAAGTCCTATTATTTCCTTTTGTGTAAGTATAATTATTTGATTAGTGTTTCCTTATTTTTTTGTTTTAATGAGATGAAAATTAGGGTTTTTATTTGTTTTTTGTGTTATAAGTTTTAGAATTTATGGAGTTATGTTTTGTGGGTGGTCTTCTAATTCTTGTTTTTCAGTTTTAGGTGCACTTCGAGTTGTGGCTCAATCTATTTCTTATGAAGTAAGTTTTTTTTTATTAATTTTATCTATTTTATATTTTTCTGAGTCTTTAAGTTTAATAAAATTAGAATTGTGTCAGGTAAGTGTTTGATTTATTTTTCTTCAATTTCCTATTTTTATTATACTTTTTGTTTCATTTTTAGCTGAGTTAAATCGTACACCTTTTGATTTTTCTGAAGGAGAATCAGAGTTAGTTTCTGGGTTTAATGTTGAATATGGAGGTGTTGGGTTTGCATTTATTTTTTTATCTGAATATTTAAGAATTATTTTTTCTAGAATTCTTATTAGATTAATATTTTTAGGAGGCTTAACAGGGAATCTTTGATTTTATTTAAAGTGTGTTTGTGTAAGTTTGTTGATTATTTTAATTCGTGGTACGTTGCCTCGATATCGTTATGACAAACTAATAAATATATGTTGAAAGAGATATTTAATAGTAAGTTTAACTATAATTTTATTTTATTTAAGTTTAACTTTATAAAAAGTTTCGGTAAATTTAGGTTAAGTTTAGAGAAATTTTTCTTTTTTTTACTTTCAAGGTAAATATTTTATCTAAATTACTAAACTATTTAAATAAAGAATCTCATATTTGTTGTGAAACAGGTAAAATTAAAAAAATTCTAAAGTAAAGAATAGTCAAAATTTGACTTAAAATGATATAAGGGTGTTCTACTGGTTTTATACCAATTCATGTAAGAAGAATTGTTGAATTTACTCAAAATCAGAAAAATAGTTGTGTGATAGGATAAAATTGGAATCCTTTTAAATAATTTAGAGGTATAAATGGTAAAATTCCTAAAATAAAAATTGAACTTAATAAAGCAATTACTCCTCCTAGTTTATTAGGAATTGCTCGTAAAATTGAATAAGCAAATAAAAAGTATCATTCGGGTTGGATATGAAGAGGAGTTACTAAAGGATTGGCAGGTGTAAAATTATCAGGGTCATTAAGAATATAAGGATAATATAAAATAAGAATACTAAATAAAAAGAAAAAACTTGTGTATCCTATTAAGTCTTTAATTAAGAAGTATGGGTAAAAAGGAACTTTATCATTATTAAAGGGAGTACCTAGAGGATTAGAGGATCCTGATTCATGTAAAAAAATAAGATGGGTAAGAATTAATCCTGTTAGTAGAAAAGGTAACAAAAAATGGATTGAAAAAAATCGTGTAAGAGTTGGATTATCAACTGCAAATCCTCCTCAAAGTCATATAACCATTATTTCTCCTAGATAAGGAATAGCTGAGAGGAGATTTGTGATTACTGTGGCTCCTCAAAATGATATTTGACCTCATGGAAGAACATACCCTATAAAAGCAGTTCCTATAAGAATCAATAAAATAATAATTCCTCTAATTCAGGTTTTTGTAAATTGAGCTGAGTTAAAATAAATTCCTCGTCCAATATGAGAATAAATAAAAATAAAGAAAAGAGAAGCTCCATTAGAATGAGTTACTCGTATTAATCAACCGTTATTTACATCTCGACAAATATGGATTACACTATCAAATGCGATAGATGTATTTGCAGCAAAATGTATAGCTAAAAATAATCCTCTTAAAATTTGGATACCTAAAGTTAATCCTAAAAGTGAACCAAAATTTCAGAAAATATTAATATTTGAAGGAGTTGGTAAATTAATAAGAGAAGAATAAATTGGAGAAACAAGAGGTAAGGTTTTTCTATGTAATGACAGCATTAGTATTTTTTTCGTATAGGACCTTTACTAGCAGATAAAATTTCAATTATAATAATGAGTATAAATAAAAGATAAAGAAATAGAAAGTTTGATGAAAAGATATTTGTAGGTAGGAATAGTTTAATGAATTCTATGTTGAATAAATCTTTGTTATTTAAATTTTCACAAAAAGAATTAAAATTTTTTAAATTATTTAAAAATAATAAGGTAATTAAGATATAACTTGTTTGAGAAATTGAAGGGTAAATAAAATTTGGTTTTTTATTTGAACAAATTCTAGTGATATAAAGAAAAAGAATTATTAGCCCTCCTACTATTACTAAAAAAACAGTGAAAGGGATTCATCTAGATTGGGTTAGACTTCGTATTAGATAAGAAATACTGATAGTTTGTAATAAAAGAATAATTCTAAATGATACAGGATGAAAGCAGACTAGAATAAAAGATGAGTTAAAGATAGAAAAATAAATTATAGTTTTAATAATTTCAGCGAATAGTTTAAATAAAATATTAGTTTTGGAGACTAAAGTTGTTAATTACTTTACTGATGCTTCAGAATTAATAATTTTGATTTACAAGATCAGTGTTTTTTTTAAACTACTCAAGCTTTGTGTGTTTTTGTAGGAAGAATTTTTATATTTTATATTAGTTTAATAAGTTATTTCTTTAAAAAAAATCATTTACTAACAATACTTGTATTGTTAGAATTTATAAGTATTTCTATTTTATTAATACTATTAAATTTTTTTAGAAATTTTTGCTATGATTCTAGAATTTTAATTTATTTTATTATCATTTTTGTATGTGAAGCTGTTATGGGACTTGTCTTGTTAACTTTATTTGTGCGGTGCCATGGGTCAGATTATTTTCAAAGCTCTTCAATTTTTTTATGTTAGAAGTATTTTTAAGAATTTTTTTTGTGAGAGTTATTCAGAATTGAGTTATAGTTTTATATTCTTTAATTTTGTGTATTGAATACCTTTTTTTTTCAATTAATGAAGAAGGTGAAAGTTTAGTTAAAGTAATTTTTATTTTATTAACATTTTGGTTAATAATAATAATAGTGATATCTGTTACTCAAAATTTAAAAACAGATGATCTTTTGTATATTTTTATTTGATTATTAATAGGACTATTTGCAGTATTTTATACTGAAAGAATGATTATATTTTATTTTAGATTTGAAATGAGAGTCATCCCTATTTTATTAATTTTATTTGGTTGAGGGTACCAACCAGATCGATTAGAGGCTGGGTTTTATTTAATTTTATATACAATCTTATTTTCTTTACCGTTGCTTTTAAAGATTTTTTTATTAAATAAATTTATTTTATATTCAGGAACTCTTGAATATTTAATATTTACAATAGCTTTTTTGGTCAAAGTTCCTATAGTAGGATTACATTTTTGGCTTCCGCGAGCTCATGTGGAAGCCCCTGTTTTTGGTTCAATAATTTTAGCTGGGGTGATATTAAAACTTGGAGGCTATGGTTTGTTTAAAATATCTTTAGTAATTGGAGATTTGATTTATAAAAATTCTAAATCATTAATTGTATTTAGAATTTTGGGAGGAATAATTTTTAGAGGGGTATGTTTTGTCCAAAGTGATTTAAAGTTACTAATTGCTTATTCTTCTATTGTTCATATAAGTTTAATATTATCAGGTATAATAACAATACATGAGCTTGGTTTAATTGGATCAATTATAATTATAATTGGGCATGGATTTTGCTCTTCAGGATTATTTTATGTTTTAGGATTAACATATAATCGGAGATTAACTCGTAGAATACTTATGAATAAGGGATTGATTTCAATCATTCCTATTTGTAGATTTTGATGATTTTTATTTTGCTCTTCAAATTTGTCTTTTCCTCCTTGCTTAAATCTACCGGGAGAATTATTTTTATTTATTTCAATTATTGTCTTTAATTTTAAGTTAAGTTTTATTTTAGTGGTGTTTAGAGTTTTAAGATCTTTATATAGAATTTATCTTTTTTCTATTTCCCAACAATCGATTTCATCTGCATACTATTCATTTAAGTCTTTTTCTCTTTATGAGTCTTTAGTAATAATATTACATTGAATTCCTCTTAATATATTTATTTTAGATTTAAGTATTATAAATTATTAAAATAGTTTAAAAAAAATATTGATATGTGGAATCAAAGTTTATATGTTATTTTAATTTTGAAAAAAAATAGAAAATTTTATTTTATTTCTTTTTTTATAATTTTAATATTAATTTTAATTATTATAGTTATTCCTTTAAAGTTTAAAGTTGATCAATGTATTTTTATAGAAATTGAGGTGTTTAGATTTAATTCTATTTTGTTTTGTTTAATTTTTTATATTGATTGAATTACATTACTATTTTCAAGAGTTGTTTTAATTATTTCTTCTTTAATTCTGGTTTATTCTAAAGGATATTTAGGTGAAGAGTGCCATCGATTTTTATGGTTGACTTTTCTTTTTATTAGATTTATATTAATCATAATTATAAGACCAAGCATTCTAGGGGTTATTTTAGGTTGAGATGGATTAGGATTAATTTCTTTTTGTTTAGTTATTTATTATCAAAGTTTAAGAGCTTATAATTCAGGGTTTATTACTGCGGCTTCTAACCGTGTAGGGGACACTTTAATTATTCTTTCAGTTGTTTGAACAAGAGCAGGAGGAACTTTTATGTTTTGAGAATCTTGTGAAGGAATAATATTTTTTATATTAGCATGTTTTACCAGGAGTGCCCAGTTTCCTTTTAGTGCATGACTACCGGCAGCTATAGCTGCCCCTACTCCAATTTCTTCTTTGGTTCATTCGTCTACATTAGTTACTGCAGGAACTTACATAATAATTCGATTTTTTAATTGCTTTTTAGAATGTTGTTTGACTCAATGAATATTAATTGGTTCTCTTGTGACTATTTTAGTAGCAAGAATTAGAGCTTTACAGGAGTATGATATAAAACGTTTAGTTGCTTTTTCTACTTTAGGGCAATTAGGATTTATAATTTTTATTCTTTCTTTAGGTTATGTGTATATTGCTTTTTTTCATCTTCTTGTGCATGCATTATTTAAAGCATTATTATTTATATGCACAGGACTTGTTATTTATAGAAGAGGGGGAATTCAGGATTTACGAAAAATAGGAAGTTTACTAGTGAATCCTCTTATAAGAGTCAGTTTAAATATTTCTCTATTAAGATTAATAGGTCTCCCTTTTTCTTCAGGTTTTTATTCTAAAGATTCTTTATTAGAACTAACATTATGTAGATACGGGGGGATTGGTTTAGGAAGAATTTTGAGAGTTATAGCTCTTTCAACGGTTGCTTACAGAACTCGTGTAATTTTTTACTTTTGTTCTGGATTAGGTTGAATTTTTTGAATGGAAACAGAAGAATCAATAAAAGGTCCAATTATATTACTAGCTTTAATCAATGTTATTTCTGGGGGTATTTTAAATTGGTTAATTTTAGAACTTAATATTATTTGTTTAAGAGTAATAAAATATTTGCCTTTATTTATAGTTTTTGTAGGGGTCATCTGGCAAGGGAGGATAAGATTAAAATTAAAAAAGATTTGAGAAATGAATAGACTTTTATTTGTGAATAGTTTAACTAGGGGGATAGGAATAATAAGTAAAAGTCTAATAATTAGCATAAAATTATTAGACCAGGGGTGACTTGAGGGATTAATTAAATTTAATAAAAAAAGAATTTTAATAACTTCTAAGTGATTGAAGAAAACTTCAGATAACTATTTAATTTTTTTTTCTGGGATTAGTTTTATTTTTATGATATTTATTTCTCTAAATAGTTTAAAAAGAACAAGACTTTGAAGAAGTTAAGGTAGTGTAAACTTTTGGAGGAATCATTTTCACATTGAAAGAGTGATGTTTTAAATTAAACTACAAAAGGGGGTGTCTAACAATAACTTGCTTTGAGATAGTTAGCAGCTTTCTCTGAGACTCCTTGTATAAGGTGGTACCCATTAAAATTATTAACAATAATTTGTCTCTATTTTGACTTTAATACAAAGTAAAGGGTACCCCTAATTTTAGGTCGAAACTAAATGTAAATTTTTTTACTTCTTACTTTCAGGTTAACATAAAAATGTTATTTTTAATTGCAAATTAAATGTTTAATTAAACTTTAACCCTATTTTCAATTTATAGATCCTTCTTTTCATTCAATTATTAATCCTAGAATTAAAATAGAAAATAAAAAAAAACAAGAAATAATTCAATTGATTATTTTAATTTTGTGTATTAAAATAGGAGTAGGAAGGATAATAGTGATTTCGATATCAAAAATTAGAAATATTAATCTAATTGAAAAAAAATGAATAGAAAATCTGATTCGTGGTTTAGAAAAAGGGTCAAATCCACACTCAAATGGAGATGCTTTTTCTCGATCTAATTTTTTATGAATTCCAAAAATTGGTAATATGTAAAGAATAATATTTAAAATAAATAAAATAAGTGAAACAAAAATTGTTCTTAAGAAAATTATTCTATCAAAGATTTTTTAGTTGGAAGCTAATTGTAATATTATTTATACTAATAGAATATTTTCCTCATCAATAAATTGTTATATAAAGAAAAAGTCATACAATGTCAACAAAGTGTCAATACCAAATTGATAATTCTATTCCTAAATGATGTGTATAAACAAAGTTAATATTTCTTAATCGTAAAAATCTATGTATTAAAAATGTTGTTCCAATAAGTACATGAATTCCATGGAATCCTGTAGTTAAAAAAAAAATTCTTCCATAGACAGAGTCAGAGATGGAAAAAGGAGACGAGAAATATTCGTAAAATTGTAGAATAGAAAAGTATATCCCTAAAATAATTGTTATTAATAATCTTGTTTTTGTTATTTTTCAATTATTAAGACATATTCTAGTGTGAGATCAAGTTACTGATACTCCTGATCTTAATAAAATAATAGTATTTATTAAAGGAATATTTAAAGGATTAAAAGGATGGAGTCCTTTAGGAGGTCAGTTAAATCCTAATTCATGAGTAGGAGATAAACTATGATGGAAGAAACTTCAAAAAAATCTAACAAAAAATAATACTTCAGATGTAATGAAAAGAATTATTCCATACTTTATTGATACTATTACATCTTTTGTATGGTGTCCTTGGTAAGTTCTTTCTCGTTGGATATCCCGTCATCAAATGAATATTACTCATAAAATAATACAAAGAAATAGAATTATAATAATATACATTTTAATATTAAGAAATGAGATTGTTATTACAACATAATTAAGAAGGATAAAGGAAATAATTAAAGGTCAGGGGGAAGGATCAACAATATGAAATTGGTGGTTTTTCATTATGTTATTTCTCTCGAGTAAAGAGTTATAAGAACTGAGAAGACATAGGACTGGATAAGTGCTACTATTAATTCAAATATTAAAAATAAAGTTTGTAATATTAAAATAATTAATCAAAAATAAGAAGAGGGGTTAAAAGTGTTACCTAAAAGAGCTATTAATAAATGACCAGCAATTAAGTTAGCTCTAAGTCGGACAGCTAATGCTATAGGACGAATGAGGTTACTAATTATTTCAATTAAAACTATTAAGGGTATTAAAATACTTGGAGTCCCTGAAGGGACTAGATGAGTAAATATTGAATTTGTGATTGTTGTTCAATAAAATAATATAATAGATATTCAAATAGGTAATGAAAGAGAAAGAGAAAAGCTAAGATGGGCACTAGAGCAAAATGTGTAAGGAAAGTTTCTTCTTAAATTGTTCATTATAATTAAAATAAAAAGAGAACAAGGTAGGATAGTTGTTCCTTTGATTAAAATTTTTTTAGTAAATATTGCTTTGAATTCTTTATTTAAAAATTTAATTATAATATGAATTAAAATTAAAAGACGAGAATTAGTTTTTCAAAAAGGAATAGGTATAAAAATTAAACTTAGACTTATAATTATTCAGTTTAAGGGGAGTATAAAAAAAGCTGTTGGATCAAATATAGAGAATAAACTTATTATCATTTAATAAAAAACATATTTTTTCATTCAAAAGTTTTTTTTATTTTCTTTTCTTGAATAGAAAAAAAGATTATAGAGGTTAAACAAAAAAGAATAATAATTGTTATAATTAAAAGTGTTACTCAGGGGAGAGGAGCTATTTGTGGAATAAAGAAGTAAGTTGAGTATTACTTTGATTTGACAATTCAATATTATAAAATTAACTAACTTCTCATTTAGGGTAGATGCAATTACCATTAGTTGATTTAAGAGACCATTACTTGCTTTTCAGTCACTAAATAAATTAAATGTTTTTACTCAAGAGATAAAATAATTAATAGGAATGATATCTACTACAATTGGTATAAAAGAGTGATTAGCTCCACAAATTTCTGAACATTGTCCAAAAAATTTTCCTGATCGATTGGGAAATAAAGAAATTTGATTTAAACGTCCTGGTGTTGCATCTATTTTAATTCCTAGTGCAGGAATTGTTCAAGAATGAAGAACATCTGAAGATGAGGTAATTAATCGTGTTTGGCATCTAGCTGGAATTGGTGTAGAGTTATCAGCTTCCAGAAGCCGGAAGGTACAAGAAGATTTTATGTATGCATCAAATTCAATTGATTCAAAATCATTATATTCATAACTTCAAAATCATTGGTGTCCAATGATTTTAATTGTTAAAAGAGGATTATTTAATTCATCTATAAGATAAAGAAGATGAAGAGAAGGCAACGCAATAAAACTAAGAATAATAGTTGGGATAAAGGTTCATACAAGTTCAATTGTTTGATTTTCAAGGATTTTTGTTCTAGTAAGTTTATTTAAAATTATTTTGATTATAAAAAAAGATACAATAGATAAAATGCTAAAAATAATTAATATGCTATAGTCGTGAAATAAAATTAGTTGTTCTATAGTAGGGGAAGCATGGTCAAAAAATGAAATTTTTATTCAATCTATTACTAAAGGAAAAATTTCATAGTTAAATCTTAAATTTAATACATTGATTCTGACACATTAGTTACTTAACTAAAATTGCGGGAATTTCAGAGTAACTGTGTTCAACAGGTGGAAAATTTTGAATTCATTCAATTATAAAAAAAGAAGTATTAAAAATAAGTAATCGTTTACATACAAAAGATTCTCAAATAATAATAAGAAATAAAATTACTGAAAAAAGAGAAATTATAGATCCAATAGAAGATACAATATTTCAAAAAGTTAAAAGATCAGGATAATTAGAGTATCGTCGAGGTATTCCTATTAGACCAAGAAAATGTTGGGGAAAAAATGTTAAATTTACTCCTAAGAATGTTCTTAAAAACTGAGCTTTTAGTAAAATTTTATTTATTACTAATCCTGTTATTAAAGGAAATCAGTTGATAAATCTTGCAATAATTGCAAATACTGCTCCTATAGAAAGTACATAATGGAAATGGGCAACAACATAGTAAGTATCATGAAGAACAATATCAATTGAAGAATTAGCCAAAATTACTCCTGTTAATCCTCCTAAGGTGAATAAAAAAATAAATCCTAGAGATCAAATTATACTCGGAGAATATTTTAATTTTATACCAAAAATTGTTGCTAGTCATCTAAAAATTTTGATTCCTGTAGGGATAGCAATAATTATGGTAGCTGAAGTGAAATAAGCACGAGAATCTACATCTATTCCAACAGTAAATATATGATGAGCTCAAACAATAAATCCTAAGATTCCAATAGAAATTATTGCATAAATTATGCCTAGAGAACCAAATGCTCTTGGCTTTCCTCTTTCTTGAGTTGTAATATGAGAAATTAACCCAAAGCCAGGAAGAATTAAAATATAAACTTCAGGATGGCCAAAGAATCAAAATAAATGTTGATATAAAATAGGATCTCCTCCTCCTGCTGGGTCAAAAAAAGAAGTATTTATATTTCGATCAGTTAAAAGCATTGTGATTGCTCCTGCTAATACTGGAAGTGCTAGTAATAGAAGAAAAGCTGTAACTAAAACTGATCAAACAAAAAGAGGTAATGTTTCTATTGAATATAAATTTCTTCGTATATTAATAATTGTTGTAATAAAGTTGATTGCTCCTAGAATGGACGAAATTCCAGCTAGATGTAAAGAAAAAATTGCTATATCAACGGAATAACCTCTATGGAATGTACAGTTTGATAGGGGAGGATAAACTGTTCAACCTGTACCAACTCCTTGATCAATTAAATTTCTTATTAGAAGAAGGTAAAGTGATGGAATAAGAAGCCAAAATCTGAGATTATTTAATCGGGGGAAGGCTATATCAGGTGCTCCAATTATAAGAGGTACTAGTCAATTTCCGAATCCTCCAATAATGATAGGTATTGTTATAAAAAAAATTATAATGAAAGCATGAGCGGTGACAACGGTATTATAAATTTGGTCATTTATTAAAACAGGGGAAGTTTGTCTTAATTCAATTCGAATAATAATACTTAAAGATAATCCTATAAGGCCTGCTCATACTCCAAAGATAAAATAAAGTGTTCCGATAGTTTTATGGTTTGTTCTTATCAGCCATGACATGAAGACAAAATGGCTGATAAAGGCAGGGAACTGTAAATTCTTTTATAAATATTAATTTTTTTGTTAATTTTTTATTCAATATGATTCTAAACTGCAAATTTAGAGGTAACTTTTAGTTAAAAATTTTCAACAAAATCTGAAGTTTCATTTTCAACTTTGAAGGCTAATAGTTTATTTAACTTAAGATTTTATATGCATAAAATAAAAAAAAATCTTGAAGTAAAATTAATAAGAATATTAAGTGAAATATTTACTGAACTATAAGAAAACCAATTAATTCATTTTTTTGTTAAAGAAGAATAAAAAAATATGAAAATAGAAAGTTTAAGATAAAAAAAAATAATAAAAACTGAAAATAAGATACTAAGAAATGCAAATATAGGTAATATAAAAATAATTTTTTTTAAAATAATTCATTTGGGGATGAATCCTAAAAAGGGGGGAAGACCTCTTAGAGATAGCATTAAACTTATGAATATAATTTTTTTAAAAAAATTATGTGATTTAATTTGTGTAATTCATTTGATTTTATGATTTTTAATGAATTTTATTAATATAAAATTCATTAAAAAATAAGTAAAAAAGAATAAAAAAAACAACAGGAAAGATTCAGTAAGTCTAAGAAGTATCCATCCTGAATTATTTATTGATGAAAAAATAATTGTTTTATTGATAGATGATTGACATATACCTCCTAATGCTCCAATTATAATATTTAAGGGAATTGCTCATTTAATTATTGTTCTTCAAGATGAAAATAAAATTAGGAGAGGGACAATTTTTTGTATTGTGATAAATAAAAATAAATTTGAAGGAGAAAATTTTATTCTTAAGTCTGGGGTTCAAAAATGAAGGGGAGCAATTCCTCTTTTTAATATCAAAGCTAAAGGGGGAACTAAAGCATTAATAAAAAAAGATTCATTGTAAAATAATATTTGTATTCTAATGCAAAATAAAAATATTAAAGATCCTACTGATTGAATTAAAAAATATTTTATACATCTTTCGTTAGAATTAAATGTTTTAGAATTTAAAATTAAAAAGATGAAAGTTAACAAATTTATTTCTATACCAATTCAAATTGATATTCAAGAACTAGATGAGAGTGAGAATCTGATTGATAAAAAGTACAAGGGAGTAATAGTAAAATAATAATTTTTAATTAGAAAAAAGGAGTCCTATATTTGGATTATGAATCCAAAAGCTTAAAATTAGCTTATTTTTCTAAGTATATTTAAGTGTAAAGCATTTAAATTTTTGAAATTTAAGGATCAGACAGGTGTTTGGAGGTATAAAGTAGAAAAAGTTTTAAAAAACGTAATTTATTACATCAAAATAATCCTTTTTAACTCAGGCATTCTTCTATTTTTG